TTCCCGATTGGACCGGACGGGACACGGGCTTGGATTGAAAAGATTTGTTCTGTTTTGGAGATTGAACCCCAGGGTCTAGAGCAAAGAGAAGAACAGATTTGGCAAAGTTGCAAGGATTATCTTGATTTGGTACAGGGAAAATCCGTCTTCTTCATGGGAGATAACTTGCTAGAAGTCTCTTTAGCAAGATTATTAATCAGATGTGGAATGATCGTTTATGAAATAGGCATTCCATATATGGATAAAAGATATCAAGCTGCTGAATTAGCACTTTTACGTGATTCCTGTAGAAAGAAGTGTATACCAATACCACGAATTGTGGAAAAACCAGACAATTCCAATCAAATACGGCGTATGCGGGAGTTACAACCTGACCTGGCCATCACGGGAATGGCTCACGCGAACCCATTAGAGGCAAGAGGAATTAGTACAAAATGGTCCATTGAATTTACTTTTGCTCAGATTCATGGATTTTCCAATGCAAGAGACGTGCTTGAATTAATTACCCGTCCTCTAAGACGGAATGAAAATTTAGAAAACTTAGGTCGGGCTACTCTGGTGAGAATTAACAAATAAGAAGATCCATCGGAACGTCAACACTAACATATTTCATAATCCTTGGAGACATACAGGAAATGATTCTATTCCACTTTTCCCTTTGATTCAAGTTTGTTTTTATGATCAATACTTTTGACATTCATTTCTCTTCCATTCCTGAGAAAAAGAGAGGATCCATCGAATCTCAAGTATGGTTTTTCACCAATCGAGTTCAAAAACTCAGTAGACACCTCGGGACACATAAAAAAGACTATTCCTCCCAAAGGAGTCTGCGGAAACTTTTGATCAAACGGAAGCGACTTCTTCTTTACTTATACAATAAAAAGAAAATACAATAAAAAGAAACTTGGTTCCAAACCAAACTAATTTGTTTATCATAAGTTTTCAACTTAATTTATAAGGAATTTTTTACAAAATCTATTTAAACAAAAAAATGGCTGTTCCAAAAAAACGGAAATCTGGGAATAACAAAAAGCTTTGGCGAGCAAAAGCATTGAAATTCAAAAAAATCCTTAGTAATTTTAAGATTATCGATCATATCTATTCTGAATATCAAGGGTTCAAAAAGTCATTAAAACAACAAAAATAAAGAGATAAAATTTTATTAAAAGATGATTAAAAAAAAATAGAATATTATTTATATAAAATAGAATATTATATGGAGAATAAATGGCTCATTCAGTCAAAATTTATGATACATGCATTGGTTGTACGCAATGTGTACGAGCATGTCCTACTGATGTTTTAGAAATGGTCCCTTGGACCGGTTGTAAGGCTAAGCAAATAGCCTCTGCTCCACGAACAGAAGATTGCATAGGTTGTAAAAGATGTGAGTCTGCTTGTCCAACAGATTTTTTAAGTGTACGTGTTTATTTAAAAAACGAAACCACTCGTAGTATGGGACTAGCTTATTAAGTAAAAACTTAAAAAGAAACAGTCTTGTTTATCCAAGGTGAAAAAACCTCTTTTTACATAGATGTTTTTTTCACCTTGGATTACTTTCTTTTTCAATTAACCATTATAAATGAACCATCCATAACTATGAAAACCTATCCCTAAAAGATTGACACCAAAATAGCATATCCAAACAAACAAAAATCCAATAGAAGCTACAAGTGCTGGTTTTTTACCTTTCCACCCTTTATTCAATCTTATATGAATATAGATTGCAAAAATTAGCCATGTTATTAACGCCCAAATTTCTTTTGGGTCCCAATTCCAATAAGATCCCCAAGCTTCGTTAGCCCATACTGCTCCTGAAAGAATACCTATAGTTAAAAGGATAAAACCGATAAATAGTGTATAATAACCCAATTGATCTAATTGTTGAATTAGTTGAAGTTTACGGAAATTTTCTACTAAAAAAGGAAAATAACTTTTCTCTTTTTTTTCTACACTAATATTTGAACATAAAAAAAGAGATAAAGAAAATTTTTCCTTTGAACTCAAAATTAAGAGAGCAATAGAAGCTAAAGATCCACATAAAAGAATTATATATGCAAGTAATATTATAATGACATGCATCATTAACCAATGAGTTTGTAAAGAAGGTACTACCGTTTCGGTTTGTTGCATTTCTTTAGGAAGAACTAAAGTAGCAAACCCGTGAGTAAACATAGCACTTGGTGTTGTAATTGCACCCAACCAACGAATATTAGGATTTAAAACTTCCAGAATAATCTGGATCAAACATGAATTCCATGAGATAAATAGTAAAGATTCATATAAATTACTTAATGGTAAATGTCTTGAGGAAAACCAACGAATTATTAATACTATCGTTAAACAAAAAAAAGTAAAAATTAAGCCTCTTTTCCCAGAAATTCTTAGTTCTTTTACTGGGTAAAAAAAGATTCCCCCAAAAATAAAAGCAATTACTAAAATTAGAGAAAAATAGAATTGATTGAATATTTGTTCTAAAGTTACAAATAACATGGGTCCTCCTTAACTAAAAAAAAAAAAACTAACATATTTAAACTGTTGAACTAAATAGTAGGTTTTGCCGCCACTCGGACTCGAACCGAGAAGCTCAAGCACTGCTTCCTAAGAGCAGCGTGTCTACCTATTTCACCATGGCGGCTTATTTCTATATTAAACAGAAATAAATAGAAAACTATTGAAAAATTGTTTTCATTATAAAAATACAAAAATATCCAATTAGATATAGATTCATTAAAAAATAAACGGAGCCTGATCTAGATGGTCGTTGATATCACGGAGTGTTTAAGTCGCAAGTTCGACTCCTGTTGCTCTGATCTAATTTAATAAACACAAAAAAAAGGGGGGGGGAAATAGTATGTTTGGATACTAGACATTTTAGTATCCAAAACAATAAAAAAAGAAATAGAAAACGAACAGCTCAAAGCAAATTGTTGTATAAAAACAACTCAAATATAAGTTTTTACCTTTTCTTTTATCAATCAATATATTGAATATAACACTTTTTTGTCAAGCAAAAAATACTCTAAAAATAGAATTACAAGTTTTTAAAATAAACAAAACATACGTATTCTCCAAATAGAATTACGACTTCCATCAGCCGTATTAAACCAATATCTATTCATGCAAAGAAGATCCTCTAGACGATAACTAGGCCAAAGAGTTTGTTTCATTTTTATTTTCGACTCTAAATATATATTTTTAGTAATTTTTTGATTAAAATTTTGATTAAAATCAAAATTATCTTCAACGTTTTTTTTTTTCGGTTTTTTACAATTCAAACGATTTAATATACGAAATTCCCTACGACGTTTTGGAAGAAAAATATCTTCAAGAAAGAAATTGTTAAGTTTCAAAAAAGATTCAGTCACTTGTTTCTCTAAATTTTCTTTAGGAAATAAAAATGAAATATTAATAAGTCTTCGTCTTAAAACTTTTTCCATAGGTAATTGTGAAACAGGTTTGATTACTCTTTTTAGTATTATATTTTTTATATCTTTATTACGAAAATCTAATTTTTTCATATCATGTGTAAATAAGAAAAATTCAATAGGCATATCTTGAAAATATATATTAACAAAAACTTTGATTCTTTTGGGATCATTTGCCATTTTTCGTAAAATAGAAAATTGTTTAATCAAATTGGTATAAGATATTTTCATACTTTTCCAATACAAAATTTCTTTGTGTAAAGTTTTAGCAAATAATCTGTACATGTCATCATCACGCTCTTCATTTATGAAATCATCATCTTTTTGATCATCAATTAAATCTAATAACTTCTGTAAATGTTGTTCTCGGTGTCTATACTCGTTATTTGTAATTTTTTTCCTTTTTTCTATTAAATTTTCCTCAAGTATTGCTTGTTTTTCTAACGTATTACTTATATTTAATGTTGTTTCCTCTTTAATTTCTTTTTTTTTCTCGTTTTTTTTAGGTTCTTTCGCTTGTTTTTTCTTTTTGGAACAAAAATAAGATGCAAGATACTTTCGTTTTTCGATTTTTTTATCTATTATTTTGTCTAATAATTCTTGCTCTGCTTTACTTTCGATCCAATTTTGTCTTATTGTAGATATTTCGGCACATTTATAACCAAACCTTTTTTTTAACAATTTTCTTTTTTTTTCTTGTTTTGTTAATCGTTTTTGTTGTGCTGCCAAAATTTCTAGTTCTTTGTGTATACTTTCTTTTTTCTTTTTTACATCTATACCATCCTTTTCTGCTTTCTTTAGAAGTCTTTTTTTTTGTATTAATTTTTTTTTTTTTGCTTGTTCTTGTCTCCATTTTTGAATGAAAAAGGCACGTTTCTGTAGTTTTATGAATTCAAAATACACTCGTTCCTGTGTTGATAACAATTTTTTTTTTTTACTCAGTAGCTGTATTGACGGCATATTATTGCATACTTCCCAGAAACGGCATCTTTTTCGTCTACAAAAAATCCAATATCTTATAAAAAATATCTCAAACTCTCGTTTTTCTTGTTCTGTTTTTGTTTCGGAAATAAAATGAAATTTCAGAATTCCTTCGAAATGTGTGAATAATTCATTATTGATTTTGTTTGATAATTCATTGAAAAATTCTTCAGTGTCTTGAAAACCCATCTTATAATTTAAGATAGAATCAGAAAAAGATTCTTTTGGTGAATACAACCCAATTCTTTTTTTTTCTAAAAAAAACCTAGAAATCTCTTTTTTATTGAAATCAAGATAATCATATGCTAAAAGATTCAATCTATAACGTTTATTTAGCTTAAACAGAATTTTTTTTTTGTAAGATGTAAGCATCAAAGCATTTTTTTCTATTTGGTCTTCTTTGAAATTTTTCTTTTTTATTTTCCATTGTTGACTAACCTTACTTCTCCATAAATTAGGTTCTATATAAGACCATAAGAATTCTGAATTTAAATCGTAACGATCATAACAATTTATCCAATGTTTCCAATTCTTTTTCTTATATTGTTGAGGTTCTTTATATCCGTTTTTTGGATCTAATAAGAATTTTTTTATGTTTTTTTTAATGAATGGATACGACGAAGTTTTTGTTTCAAAAAACTGTGTTAAAATAGATTTATCTTTTGTTACACAACGCCATATATCGTGGAAAACATATGCTTGAGAAAGTCTCTTATCATGAGTAAGACAAAAAAGGTTTACTACTTGCTTTCTATTGAAAAAAAATATTCGTTTAAAAATTCTTATCAGAGGTCTTGTGAAATAAATCCTAGATAAATAAATAAGATTTTTCAAAAAATAAAAAAAAACATCTCTATAAATATCAAAAATTTGATCAAATTTTTGCAAAAAAAAGAACCAATTTTTGATTAGTGGCCCATTTTTCGAAATGTTGTTTTTTTTTGAGTTTCCCGTCAAAGATGATTGCTCTAATTGCTTATTCTTATTAATTCTTTTTCTTCTTAAATTATCTATTTCGTTTTGTATAGCATATGATTCATGATTTTTTTTTTGAATGTCTTCTTTTAAACAATTGAGACTATTTTTTATTTGAATTATCCAAGTATCATGATCTAGATGACTCGATTTTTGGATATTTTTTTCTGAAAAACATTCGTTCTTGTTCTTAGACCAAATTTGATTTAATCTTTTTTGAGAATGGATATTTGTTTCTTTCGAGTAAATACTTTTAATTTGATCTTGAACTCTTTTTATATTCGAGAAGAAGTTTTCTTCTTTAAAAAACGGAAAGGTTAAACTAAAATCTACTGAAAGTTCCGAAAGTTTCTTCTTTATTTCTACTAAAAGCGGTTGCCAAAAACCGAGTGTTCGTACCTTATTACCATAAGGGGTATAAACTTCATATCCTCCTATCGACATATAGGTAGGTTTAACTCTATGACTGGTATCCAACGGTTTATGCCAAGGTTTTAAACGAAAAGGATTCAAAATTTTGATTTGGAAACCATCTTCCCACCATTTGCCTGGACGGCTTTCTTCAGAAAATTCTATACCGTCAAAGGTACAATTTATATAAATTTCCTGAGAAAGTTCTTCCCAGTCTTCTTGAAATTCTGGAACTTGTAATAATAAAATGCGACCGATATTTTTAATACCAATCAATAAAGGTAATACTAGTTTTCTTCTCAAGAAAGCTTGAGCTATTAATAAAGGTCCCCTAATTCTATGAAACACATGATGATCCAATTTAGCTAAATTTGCATAATATTTTTTTTTATACACGGATATTCTTAGGTTTTTCACTATTTTTGATTGTTTATCCATAGCTGATGGATTCAATCTTTGAATAAACTTATTATTTATTTTTAAAAAGACTTGAACAACCATTTTACATAAACTTCTAATACGGAAATTTAGAATCGAAACCAAAATTATCTGAAAGTCTATCTTTCTATTTATATAGGACTTGTTTTTCATTCTACAAACCACAGGAGAATGTATTTGTTTTTTTAAAGATCTAAAATTCAGACGAAAAGGTTTAATAGATCTTCCTTTTCGAGATCTTATGCTTCCTTTAAACATGTATAAACGATTATTACACGAAGCATGTTTAGCTCTGACAAATAATTCTGTATCATCGCCATATTCGTCTTCATAATATCCTACGTTTTTTAAAGGAGCTGCGCGAAAATCTGATTTATTTGTTTGTTCTTCGTATAAAAAATCTTGAATCAAATCAGATTCCCATTGAGGTAGTTCTTTTCGAACTTCATTTTCTTCAATTTTTTGAAAAGAAGGGGTAGACAAGTTCATCTCTTTGTTTTGTATAGAATTAAGTTCTATGTCTTTACTTTTATTTGTTTCTTTGAGTTTTTCTTCCTCAATTATTTTCGATTCTAATTTTTCAAAATAGATAAAAACTAAATGCCTATTTTTATCTTTCAAAACTAAAAACAAATTGATAATGTTTTTATAGGGAAAGTTTTTATCATTAATTTGTTTATAAAGAAGCTTGAACAGAAAATATGTGTAAACTTTATTACGATTTATTTGTGATATAGTTTTTATTACTATATTTTTTTCTTTCTTTTTGTTTTCAAAAAAAGGATCTTTACAATTGAAATATTTCCATTGCGAAAAAGATTCAATATTAGGAAATATTGAACGAACATGATCGAAAGAAAAGTAGTTCCAAGGCATTTTCTCGTTTTCTTTTTTTGAGTCCATAAAAATAAGCTTAATATATTCGTTCTCTTTTTCAAGCGAAGAACTACAAATATTTTTAATACCATAAAAATAGCTATGAAAAACTATATTTTTTGACTTTTTTATGTAATATACATATGAGTTTTGCAAATTTTTTCTCTTTTGATAATCAGAAAAATCTAACAGATCAAAAAATGTTCTAGTTTTTATCATCTGTTCTTTTTTTTGTTGTTCTTCAACAATAATTTGTTCAATTAAGTCTTGTTCAGTTTTTTCAAACCGAAGAATAAAACGAGTTTTTACTGTATCATAAAAATCTAATTTTTCTTTTATTCGTCCCATAGCAAGAAGAAGTCTTTCTTCAGGTGTGATTTCTTCTTCTTCAGGAAACATTTCGAAAGTAATTGAATCCCTTCCTTTTTGTATTTCGTAAACATTTTTATACTCTTTTTCCTGTAGTTCTTTTTTCTTCAATCTTTTTTCTAATTTATTCCATAAAATTTCTATTGCTCTTTCTTCTTTTCGCTTTTTTCTTTCCTCGTTATATACTTTCCCAAATGCTTTCCATCTTGTCATCGATAATTTTTCTACTAGTTTATAATATTTCATTAAAAAACGAGATGATCTACAAAGTAAAGGATCTTCAAATTCTTGAAAAGTTTCTCCTCGAGAGAGTGTTAATTGTATTTTTTTTTCCAATGCTTCTTTCTTTGTACTTCCCGCGCGTTCCTGGATCCACATTTTTCTTTTTTTAGGCCAAAGTATAGTTTTTTCTTTTATCAGTTGGTATACACGTTGGAGAACGAATTTGATCATAGTTGGTTGAAAAGTTAAAGCCCAATCATAGACTCGAATTGGCTTAACTGTAACTGTATATCTTTTTTGGTTTTCTTCTCTCGCTAGAGTTTCGGCTTTATTTATTCTATTTACTCTATTCCTAAATTCTTTCCATAAAACATTTTTTCTATTTTTCAAATTATTTGTCCATATTTTATCATTATGAGAATAAATTTTTTTAAAATCTTCTAAATTTTTAGCTAAGGTAAATTTCGTTGGTAATAATGTAAAACAAAGCTTTTCTTTACCGTCACTATAGCAGTGACCAAAAAAGTATTGGGATACTCGGTCTTTTAGAAAAGGTAAGAAACTTACGCCAGGTTTTATGTATGTATTTCGTATCCATCTCTGATAATTAAAAAATAAAACAGGCCACTCCAAAGGCCATAATTTTTTCCATTTTGAAAAAGTATTTTTTTGGACTAAACTATCTTCTTTCTTTTTTTCTAAAGATGTACCTTTTTCAAGGTCCCATACTAAACTTTGATCTGTTTGTTCGTTATCATTTTTTACCCAAGAGAAATTTGTTCGCCACGGATAGATAGAGCATGGTATTCGTACTGATCCTAGGAAACAATAGATATAACAAAAAAAAATTAGACCACAAAATCTTTTTATTTGATAGTTTGTATATGTACTTTTGTTCAAACGGATAAATAGCAATTTTATAAAATGAAGCAAAAGTAAATTACTCCCAACATAGCCACAAAAAACACAAAGAACAAAAACAAAATTAGAACTATATCTAAAAAGAAAAACATTAATAAGTCTTGTTAATGTCGAATTGCCAAAAATAACAGGGTTAAGCAATTGAATAAGACATCCATCTATAAAAAAAGTACAGTTTTTTTGTAATGAGCAAAAAACAGTTTGTATTTCCCGTTTTTTTGTATATAAAAAAAAACGGGAAACTAAGTAAGGCAAAACTACTAAAGACATTAAATGAGGTTTTATTAATGTTTGGTAAAATGGAGCATAATAGATAGATAGATATATTAAAAATTGTCCTGCAAAAGATCCACTAACAAAAACTTTGCCTTCTGGGATTCCGATAAAAAGAAAAGTTCTTAAAGAGAACAAAAAGTTTGGACCAAGAGATAAAGTTGATAAAAATCCGTACAATATTCCAATCGTCACGTTTTTTGGAACAGCCAT